CCCTCAGCTCTACTCAAGTTAGCTTCGGCTATTTCAAGTGCCTGTTGAGCTTCTTCTGGATCAATGTCACTACCCAGTTCTGCATCATTTCCTAAAATGATGATCTCATTATTAACTATTCTTGCAAAACCACTCCACAGAACCGCCGTTAACCATTGGTCGTTGAGTAGGCGTATTCTCAAAGGACCCATATCTACAGCTGTGTTAATGGGGGCGTGGTTTGGTAATACACCAATTTGGCCGCTATTAGTAGATAAAATGATTTCTTTCACTTCACAATCCCAAATAATTCGTTTAGGAGTCAGTACATAAAGATTTAATTTCATTTCTTCAATTTGTTCTCCTCTTCTAAGTTTATAGCTTTCGTGCTAGCTTCATCGATGTTCCCTACCAAATAAAAAGCCTGTTCGGGTAGGCCATCTAATTCTCCGGAAAGGATTAGTTGAAACCCCCTAATTGTTTCTGCAAGACTAACATACTTTCCTGGAGAACCGGTAAAAACTTCTGCCACAAAGAACGGTTGTGATAAGAACCGCTCAATTTTTCGTGCTCTTGCTACAGTTAAACGATCCTCCTCCGATAATTCATCCAACCCAAGAATTGCAATAATGTCCTGAAGTTCCTTGTAACGCTGTAAAGTTTCCTTAACTCTTTGCGCAGTTTCATAATGGTCCTTGCCAACAATCCGAGGCTGTAACATAGTTGAGGTTGAATCTAAAGGGTCTACTGCGGGATAAATACCCTTGGAAGCTAATCCTCTGGAAAGTACGGTAGTAGCGTCCAAATGTGCAAATGTTGTGGCAGGAGCAGGGTCGGTCAAATCGTCCGCAGGTACATAAACGGCTTGGATCGAAGTTATCGATCCCTTGTTGGTAGAAGTAATTCTTTCTTGTAAAGAACCCATTTCTGTACTAAGGGTAGGTTGATAACCTACTGCGGAGGGCATTCTCCCTAATAAGGCGGATACCTCCGATCCTGCTTGAACAAAACGAAAGATATTATCGATGAATAAAAGCACGTCTTGCTTATTAACATCTCGGAAATATTCTGCCATAGTTAGGGCAGTTAAACCGACTCTCATACGAGCTCCCGGCGGTTCATTCATTTGGCCATAGACTAGAGCTACCTTTGATTCCTCAATATTTTTTTCATTAATTACTCCAGATTCCTTCATTTCCATATAAAGATCATTTCCTTCACGAGTCCGTTCCCCTACTCCGCCAAATACGGATACGCCTCCATGAGCTTTAGCAATGTTATTGATTAATTCCATGATGAGTACTGTTTTACCTACTCCTGCCCCCCCAAATAGTCCGATTTTTCCTCCACGTCGATAAGGAGCTAAAAGATCGACCACCTTAATACCTGTTTCAAAGATAGATAATTTCGTATCTAACTCAATAAAGGCAGGCGCGGATCTATGAATAGGGAATGTTGCACTAGTATCTACAGGACCCAAATTGTCAATAGGCTCCCCAAGAACGTTAAAAATTCGTCCGAGAGTAGCTCCACCGACCGGAACACTAAGAGGAGCTCCTGTGTCAATCACTTCCATTCCTCTCATCAACCCGTCTGTAGCACTCATAGCTACAGCTCTAACTCGATTATTTCCTAATAATTGTTGTACCTCACAAGTCACATTAATTTGCTTATCGGCAGTGTCCCGACTCTTGACTATCAAAGCGTTATAAATATAAGGCAAATTGCCCGGGGGAAAAGTGATATCCAGCACGGGTCCAATAATTTGATCAATACGCCCTGCATTTTTTTCTTCAATTGTGGAAACCCCGGGACGCGAAGTAGTAGGATTGGTTTTCATAATTATCACATAATTCTAAAAAAAGGAATTTAATCGAAATTTTTCTTTTTTTCTTGTTGAATAATGCCAAATCAAATAAAAAAAATATCCAAAAATCCAAAAGTTAAAAGGAAATGAATTAGTTAATTCAATAAAAAAGAAAAGGGGACTAGCACTTGATTTCGTTGCCTAAGCGAATCCCATTCACTCGTTTACTCATGGAATGAGTCCGGTGGAAAGTTCAATCAATCTTTTTTTCATAGACATTTTTTCTTTTGTCAAGGATCTTTGCCTCCTATACTTTCCTGTCTAGGACTTCGATATACAAAATATATACTACTGTGAAGCATAGATTGCTGTCAACAGAGAATTTTCTTAGTATTTAGGTATTTAGATTCCAAATAAGAAAGGGGCTTATTAAGATAAGAACTTCTAAAATTGTAAAATAAGAATTAAGGGATTAGTTTGGGTTGCGCTATATCTATCAAAGAGTATACAATAAAGATGGATTTGGTGAATCAAATCTATGGTTTAATAATGAACCATGTTAACTTACCATAACAACAACTCAATCCCTATCGAATTCCTATAGTAGAATTCCTATAGGATAGAACGTACACAGGGTGTACGCATTATATATGAATGAAACATATTCATTAACTTAAGCATACTCCCTTTTTTATTTAATGAGTTGATATTAATTGAATATCTTTTTTTTAGATTTTTGCAAAATTTACGCTTAGTCCATATCGAGTAGACCCTGTCGTTGTGAGAATTCTTAATTCATGAGTTGTAGGGAGGGACTTATGTCACCACAAACAGAAACTAAAGCAGGTGTTGGATTTCAAGCTGGTGTTAAAGATTATAAATTGACTTACTACACCCCGGAATACGAAACCAAGGATACTGATATCTTGGCAGCATTCCGAGTAACTCCTCAGCCCGGGGTTCCGCCTGAAGAAGCAGGGGCTGCAGTAGCTGCGGAATCTTCTACTGGTACATGGACAACTGTTTGGACTGATGGACTTACCAGTCTTGATCGTTACAAAGGACGATGCTATCACATCGAACCCGTTCCTGGGGAGGACAGTCAATATATCTGTTATGTAGCTTATCCATTAGATCTATTTGAAGAGGGTTCTGTTACTAACATGTTTACTTCCATTGTGGGTAACGTATTTGGTTTCAAAGCCCTACGCGCTCTACGTTTGGAGGATCTACGAATTCCTCCTGCTTATTCAAAAACTTTCCAAGGTCCGCCTCATGGTATCCAAGTTGAAAGGGATAAGTTGAACAAGTATGGTCGTCCGTTATTGGGATGTACTATTAAACCAAAATTGGGATTATCCGCAAAAAATTACGGTAGAGCATGTTATGAGTGTCTACGCGGTGGACTTGATTTTACCAAAGATGATGAAAACGTAAACTCACAACCATTTATGCGCTGGAGAGACCGTTTTGTCTTTTGTGCCGAAGCAATTTATAAAGCACAAGCCGAAACCGGCGAAATCAAGGGGCATTACTTGAATGCGACTGCAGGTACATGCGAAGAAATGATGAAGAGAGCTGTATTTGCGAGGGAATTAGGGGTTCCTATTATAATGCATGACTACTTAACTGGAGGATTCACCGCAAATACTACTTTGTCTAATTATTGCCGCGACAACGGCCTACTTCTTCACATTCACCGAGCAATGCATGCAGTTATTGATAGACAGAAAAATCATGGTATGCATTTCCGTGTATTAGCTAAAGCATTGCGTATGTCTGGGGGAGATCATATCCACGCCGGTACAGTAGTAGGTAAGTTAGAAGGGGAACGCGAAATGACTTTAGGTTTTGTTGATTTATTGCGCGATGATTATATTGAAAAAGATCGTTCTCGCGGTATCTTTTTCACGCAGGACTGGGTATCCATGCCAGGTGTTATACCTGTGGCTTCAGGGGGTATTCATGTTTGGCATATGCCAGCTCTGACCGAAATCTTTGGAGACGATTCCGTATTACAATTTGGTGGAGGAACTTTAGGACATCCTTGGGGGAATGCACCAGGTGCAGCAGCTAATCGGGTGGCTTTAGAAGCCTGTGTACAAGCTCGTAACGAAGGGCGCGATCTTGCTCGTGAAGGTAATGAAATTATCCGAGCAGCTTGCAAATGGAGTCCTGAACTAGCCGCAGCTTGTGAAGTATGGAAAGCGATCACATTCGATTTCAAGCCGGTAGATACCATATAGAAAGAGAAAAAATCAGTTACGAAATGCAGTAATTCTTCTTTATTCTTATAATTGATTGCAATTAAATTTGCTCGATCTTTTAAAAGATCGAGCCAAATTTAAATATATCTTGATACGATCATGAGACTTGACAAATCGAGATTCTTCTATTCTATATATCTAGAATATAGAAAGGTATAATACAATAAACAAATACAAATCAAAATATAGTATTATCATACGATAATGGATATCAAATACGCAGTATTTACAGAAAAAAGTCTTCGTTTATTGGGAAAGAATCAATATACTTTTAATGTCGAATCGGGATTCACTAAGACAGAAATAAAGCATTGGGTCGAGCTCTTCTTTGGTGTTAAGGTAGTAGCTGTGAATAGCCATCGACTACCCGGAAAGGGTAGAAGAATGGGACCTATTCTGGGACATACAATGCATTACAGACGTATGATCATTACCCTTCAACCGGGTTATTCTATTCCACTTCTACTTTAAAAATTAAAGGGTATTCTGAAAGAGGTATTTCTTTCATTTTCACAATTGCTTTTTTTTGAATCCAATTTCAAGTTCGATTAGAAAGATAGAAAGGCCATGAGAATGGAAAAAGAAAAATCAAATTATCCATTCCATTCATTTTTTTATAGATAAAGATAAAGTATAATAGAATACTTTAGAATAGTATTCTTTATCTTTATCTATAAAAAATCTTGATTTTGCAAACTCAAAAATACAATAGTCAATATTCCTTATAATAGATATACTTAATTATATCATAAGAATCTTAAGATATATTTCGAATAGATAGAAATAGTAAATTGGAATTGAGACACCTATTCTATGACAGATTTAAACTTACCCTCTATTTTCGTGCCTTTAGTAGGCTTAGTATTTCCGGCAATTGCAATGGCTTCTTTATTTCTTTATGTGCAGAAAAATAAGATTGTCTAGAACCGACGGGGCCAAATTTGCTCAATGTATTTCCAGGATCATAATACAAATATTTTTTAGTGTAAGTAATATATTAATATGATAGGGTATGTAGCTCTTTCTACACACAAATGAAAAACGTCTATGGATGCAGATATAGGTTACGAGCAAAATACGAGCAAAAAAGCATACATATGCGTAGCCGAGTATAGCAAGTTTTTTTAAGTGGATCCAGAAATTTTTTTGAATAGAAAGTCAATGTATCTAACCAATTATTTCACAGGAGTAGTAGCTGCTGAAGGCGATTTCAGAATCAAAAAAAGTAAAGTCAAAATCATTTAGCTTATTCTCTCAATTTCAATTAACCGCTGCTGGATTTAGTATATCTAATATGAATTGGCGATCAGAACACATATGGATAGAACTTCTAAAAGGTTCTCGAAAAAGAGGTAATTTTTTCTGGGCCTGTATTCTTTTTCTAGGTTCATTAGGATTCTTAGCGGTTGGTGCTTCCAGTTATCTTGGTAAGAATATGATATCCGTACTTCCATCTCAACAAATTCTTTTTTTCCCGCAGGGGGTCGTGATGTCTTTCTACGGAATCGCGGGCCTATTCATTAGCTCCTATTTGTGGTGCACCATTTTGTGGAATGTAGGCAGTGGTTATGACCGATTTGATAGAAAAGAGGGAATAGTGTGCATTTTTCGTTGGGGATTCCCTGGAATAAAACGTCGCATCTTTCTTCGATTCCTTGTGCGGGATATCCAATCAATTAGAATTCAGGTTAAAGAGGGTCTTTATCCTCGTCGTATCCTTTATATGGAAATACGTGGACAGGGAGTCATTCCCTTGACTCGTACCGATGAAAAGTTTTTTACTCCACGAGAAATTGAACAAAAAGCTGCCGAATTGGCCTATTTCTTGCGCGTACCAATTGAAGTATTTTGAGTACCAATTTCAATTTTTTTAATTTAAATTGTAAGGGTATTTTCTAGTATTTATCTAAAGGAAGGAACAACTGAGGATAAGAGAAAATTGCTTCTAATTTGTTTTGTCCGAGTGAGATATATGGCCTAATATTCTTCCCTTTTCATATGAAAGAGCTTTTTTTATTCTATTTCTCTATTCCACTCCATTTAGATCTAAGAAAGAACCCAATACAATGAAATTCCACTAGTATACAAAAAGAGAAATAGATACAAACACAAGGTCTCAAACCTTGTTATAGAATTTTGGCTTCAAAAAAAAAGAAATATCATATAGAGTCAGCGAATGAAGCGGATTCATTAACAACTCAATTTACAGATCAAAAATGAAAAAAAAGAAAGCATTGCCTTCTTTCCTATATCTTGTATTTAGCGTACTTTTGCCCTGGGGAGTCTCTTTCTCTTTTAACAAATGTCTGGAACTTTGGATTAAGAATTGGTGGAATACCAGGCAACCTGAAACTCTCTTAACGGATATTCAAGAGAAAAGGATTCTAGAAGGATTCATAGAATTAGAAGAGCTTTTTCTCTTGGACGAAATGATAAAAGAGAAACCGAAGACACATGTACAAAAACCTCCTATAGGAATACACAAGGAAATAATACAATTGGCCAAAATAGATAATGAGGACCATCTCCATATCATTTTGCATTTCTTAACAAATATAATCTGTTTGGCTATTCTAAGTGGTTCTTTTTTTCTGGGTAAAGAGGAACTTGTCATTTTGAATTCTTGGGTTCAGGAATTCTTCTATAACTTAAATGACTCAATAAAAGCTTTTTTTATTCTTTTAGTTACGGATTTTTTTGTTGGATTTCACTCCACCCGCGGTTGGGAACTACTAATTCGTTGGGTATACAACGATCTTGGATGGGCTCCTAACGAGCTAATTTTCACTATTTTTGTTTGTAGTTTTCCTGTGATTCTAGACACGTGTTTGAAATTTTGGGTCTTTTTTTGTTTAAACCGTCTATCTCCTTCGCTTGTAGTCATTTATCATTCAATTAGTGAAGCATAATTGGCTTTCCTAATATTAATCAAATTAGCATTTTTCTTCCTTTAAAAAGAAAGCCCTTTTCCTTTTTAGCAAAATTCTTTCTATTTCTACGTGCTCAAGGTATTCATCATTTCAGTACAACTGTTGCAGTAGAATGACAACAGACTCGTGTATAGGGAACTAGATTAACTTAGCTACCTATCTAATTTATTGTAGAAATTCCGGGATCCGCGATTGGACATGGAAAATAGAAATACTTTTTCTTGGTTAAAGGAACAGATGATTCGATCGATTTCTGTATCGATCATGATATACGTAATAACTCGGACATCTATTTCAAATGCATATCCCATTTTTGCGCAGCAGGGTTATGAAAACCCGCGGGAAGCAACTGGACGAATTGTATGTGCCAACTGCCATTTAGCTAATAAGCCCGTGGATATTGAAGTTCCCCAAGCTGTGCTTCCCGATACTGTATTTGAAGCAGTTCTTCGAATCCCTTATGATATGCAGCTGAAACAAGTTCTTGCTAATGGGAAAAAGGGAGGGTTGAATGTGG